GTAGTAATTAGTGAAAAAAGAATACTTGTACAAACCAGTGAAGTAACCCCATCTCCAACGGTCCAAAGGCGGGAATCGTTGGAATATTCTGAACCATTCATGAACATTACAGCAAATATGATTAAGACATTAATGGCTCCTACATAAATAAGAAGTTGTGCAGCAGCTACAAAATAGGAATTCGATAGAATATAGAATAAGGATATACAAACAAGAACCAATCCCAATGAAAAGGCAGAATAAATTGGATTGGTAAATAATACTACTCCCAGGCCCCCCAATATAAGAACTGATCCCAGAAATACTACAAGAATATTATGTATTGGTCCAGGTAAATCCATTATGTATAAAATAAGAGATAAATAAGTCGAAAGATTTCATGACCTTACTGAATAGTCCAGGAAGGGAAAATTACTCTATTTTTTTTTTTGTATATGATAGATACGTTCCTAAATTAAATCTTAATCTTAATGTAGTTTAATCTTAATGTAGTATAGATTAATGTAGATATAGATAAAGTTATTGGACCAACTCCACTTTTTCATTTTTATTTTATTCGGAAGAAAAGAGGAGTTGGAATTTTATATTTCGAAATCATCACGAAAAATATATTCTAAGTTTAAATAAACCAGTGATTCTCAACAATCAATAGTTATTAGTTATTACTTTTAGTTTTTAGTTACACTGACTAACCAAAGTAAAAGAAGCTTGGATCCTTTCTATCAAAATATCAAAATAAAATCTTAGTAATTGGTAATTGTTCTTGAATCAAGGGATTTACCCTTGTCTATTTTGATTTGAGTCGAATTCATAACTGTTTGAATTGTGTAGTCTCCAATTACTGACATTGGTAACCGACCTAAAGCAATTTGATTATAATTCAATTCGTGACGATCATAAGTAGAAAGTTCATATTCTTCAGTCATTGATAAACAGTTTGTGGGACAATATTCGACACAGTTACCACAAAATATACAGACACCAAAATCAATACTATAGTTAAGCAATTGTTTTTTTTTAATATCTCTTTCAAATCTCCAATCAACAACGGGTAGATCTATGGGGCATACACGAACACATACTTCACAAGCAATACATTTATCAAATTCAAAGTGGATTCGACCACGGAAACGCTCTGATGTGATCGATTTTTCATAAGGATACTGAATAGTTACAGGTAAACGATTTGTGTGGGATAAGGTAATTATGAAACTTTGACCAATGTACCTTGCGGCTCGTATTGTTTGTTGACCATAATTCATGAACCCAGTCACCATAGGAAACATATTGTAGATATCCACTAATGGGTTGATGTTTCTTTCTCTTGTTTAAGAGAGGTTATGAGTCTAGAATATCATTATCGTATTCTGTTATTTATAGTGAAACAAGTTGGAAAGAAGTTGTCAATAATAGATTACCTAGAGAAATAGGTAAAAGAAATTTCCATCCAAGATTTAATAGCTGGTCCATTCTCATTCTGGGTAAAGTCCATCTTGTTGTGATAGATATGAAGAGAAACAAATAAGCTTTAGCTAATGTAATAAAGATACCAATTGTCATTCCAAAGACTCCAGAAATTTTATTTATTCCGAAAAGTTCAGGAATGGATATGTATGGAATAGATAAATTCCACCCACCTAAATAAAGAACTGTTACAAATAATGAAGAAACTAAGAGATTTAGGTAAGAAGCAACGTAAAATAAACCGTATTTGATACCGGAATATTCGGTTTGATAACCCGCTACTAATTCTTCCTCTGCTTCTGGTAAATCAAAGGGTAATCTCTCACATTCTGCTAGAGAAGAAATTAAAAAAACTATAAAACCTATAGGTTGACGCCACATATTCCATCCCCAAAAACCATATTTTGACTGTGCCTCAACTATATCAACTGTACTTGAACTGTTCGATAATCATAGTCGATGATAACATCACTGTTCCCACCGCTATTCCAAAACCGTACATGAGACCTCAGCTTCATACGGCTCCTCTATGGCCACACACAAATAAATGTAAGGACTGGTTCGGTATTATCGGTATCTTTGGAGGGTAGATAGAATAAAAATACCTCAGAGCGTCCCAAAAATTAGACCAATGGAATTCCGTCTGCTAGAATAACAAAAAGGGCGCTTCCGAATTGATCTCATCCCTTATACTTAAAAGTAATCTTTCTTCGGTAATAACTTAATCTTTCAATAAAATACTCGTTATATCAATAGATAGAAAGAATTAGACACTATTTAATGAATCATAAATAATAAGAATTCCATATGTATAGGTATAGTATAAATGGAGGAAAAAAATGAATAAAGATCCTTTTTTCCAATTCTATTATTGCATTCTATTTCTTTTGTTCCTGTTCTTCTTTCTCATAAGAGGGTACTCTGAAAAAAAAATAAAGGATTAATTCGTTCTTGATAGTAATTTATTTAATCAGTGAATAGGAGCATACTCTAGATCGGAATCGTGGGGAAGGACTGCTTGATCGTTTCTACCAACTTAAAGCCCCTATTATCTTATGATTCGTTTTATGCAGAAATACTTCTTTTTTGATACCTTACATTATCTCTATTACTAATCCTTTGTGTACCTTGGTGTTCCTAACCGTCCACTGATTTTTGGATCCCCAGTATGGTAATACATACAAGACAGTAGTAGAAACTCCATACAGTTGATCTTTTGCACCCGCTTCAAGATATGATGACTAATCAAAGAATCTCAATCTTGGGATAAAGAGTTTATACTGCTTATGTTTACTTCTACTTTATTCTTGTATATAGGGAATGAGATTTTATCTTCTTACTACACATTGATAAGTTGTTTTGTTTCACTCATATAACTATCTGGTTTAACTCATCGACCTGAATGAATGATGAATAAAAAAAAATATCTATATCTATATCTATATCTATCCAATACATTCACCCCTCTTCCCTTTATTTCATTTCGAAGAAAGAGGTCAAAGTTCATGTTCTAACGAATCACACGTAGAGATATTGATAACACACATAGAGTTAATGGTATTTCATAACTAATAGATTGAGCAGCAGCTCGTAGACCACCTGAAAAGGAATATTTATTATTCGATCCATATCCTGATATAAGAAGCCCAATCGGAGCAATACTTGAAATGGAGATCCATAAAGAAACACCTATACTGAGATCAGCTAAAACAAGTCGATACCCAAAGGGAATTACTAAATAACTTAGTAGAATTGATATGACCGCTATAGACGGCCCGATACTAAACAAACGAATATCTCCTCTAGATGGGAGGAGGTCCTCTTTAAAAAGTAATTTAGTCCCGTCTGCTAGAGCTTGAAGAATTCCCAACGGGCCGGCATATTCAGGTCCAATACGTTGTTGTATCGCTGCAGATATTTCTCTTTCTAACCATACAATTACTAGTACCCCTATTGTGATTCCCAATATAAGGGTCAAAGCAGGGATAAACAGCCAGATGAGTCCATAGACTTCTTTTAATAATTCTGATTTAGAAAAAGAATTGATAGTTTGTACTTCTGTTGTGTCAATTATCATTTCAACGATCAACTTCTCCCATAATGATATCTATACTACCTAGTATTGTCATGATATCAGCCAATTTCATTCTTTTAATTAGTTGAGGAAGAATTTGCAAATTGATGAAACCGGGCGGACGAATTTTCCATCTCCAGGGGAAAACACTATTATCTCCTATCAAATAAATTCCTAATTCCCCTTTTGGGGCTTCTACTCTTACATAAAGTTCTTGTTTCGACAATTCAAAATTAGGCGAAGGTTTTTTACTAATGAATCTATATTCAAAATCATTCCATTCGGGATTCTTTGCTCTATCTAAGCGCCGAATTTCTAAATTCTCATAGGGTCCTCCGGGAATTCCTTCTAGAGCCTGTTGAATAATTTTTATGGATTCCCTCATTTCGCCCATTCGTACTAAATAACGAGCTAATGAATCTCCTTCTTTTTGCCATTGGACTTCCCAATCGAATTCATTGTAACATTCATAATGATCAATTTTACGAAGATCCCATTGTATCCCAGAAGCTCGTAACATTGGTCCTGATAAGCCCCAATTTATTGCCTCTTCTCCACCAATAATCCCCACTCCTTCAACTCGTTCCAAAAAAATGGGATTCCGCGTAATAAGTTTTTGATATTCAACAACACCCGTTAAAGAATAATCACAGAAATCCAAACATTTATCTATCCAGCCATGAGGTAGATCAGCAGCTACTCCTCCGATGCGGAAATAATTATGCATCATTCGCATACCTGTGGCAGCTTCGAATAGATCATATAGCAATTCTCTCTCTCTAAAAATATAGAAAAAGGGAGTCTGTGCCCCGATATCTGCCATAAAAGGTCCAAGCCATAACAAATGAGAAGCTATACGACTCAGCTCTAGCATAATTACTCTGATATAGCTGGCCCTTTTAGGTACTTGAACATTTCCCAATTGTTCTGGTGCATTTACTGTTATTGCTTCTGTGAACATAGTAGCTAAATAATCCCAACGTGTTACATAAGGAAGATATTGTATAATTGTTCGGTTTTCCGCTATTTTTTCCATCCCCCTGTGTAAATAGCCCAATACGGGTTCACAGTCAATAACATCCTCACCATCGAGAGTAACGATCAGCCTAAGAACACCATGCATTGATGGGTGATGAGGGCCCATATTGACTATCATGAGATCTTTTCTTCTAGTCGGTACAGTCATATGTTTTCTTCCCTAATTCATTATTCCATGAATTTCTCAAAACGAGGTTTATCAAAATTTAAAATCTAATAACTAATAACAAAAAAATTCAAACGAATCTTCAAATTAGCGAGTTTTTTGCTCTCGAATATCCAACTGACTAATTAATTTCTTATAACGTACTCTATTTTTCTTTGACAAGTAAGCCAACAGCCGTTGACGTTTTCCCAGAATTTTTCGTAGACCTCTTTGCGATAAAAAATCTTTTTTGTGCAATTCCAAATGCGAAGTAAGTCTCCGTATTTTATTGGTGAAACTGAATACTTGAAATTCAACAGACCCTTTGTTTTCTTCTTTTTCTTCTTGTGGAATAATCGAAATGAATGAATTTTTGACCATAAAAAAATTCTTCTATCTTTTTTATTTTTTATGGATTTTACCGATCAGGAAAAATAATTATTATAATTATATTATGATTATGCCAGTCATTTTAATCTGGTATAAACAAAAGTTTAGATTTATTCATATACTACTTTTTTTTATTCTATCCAAATCAAATTTTCTGTTTGAAAGAAAAATTTGATTTGGATAGAATAAAATATAATACATTTCCACATTCACTAAAGAGAATTCTTTTTTTGTACCTAAAAAGATTCTCTTAATTTATTATTCCTAGATCCAATTGAATTGATATGCCATTAAATCAGTATCATGTACTAAAATAAAATGTAACACAACGTATGCATACGTACATCTTTCGCCATATATCGAATATGTCATGCGATATATAGGAAATATACTATTAACTGATTCTGAATCGTGGATACATATGTATCCTTGACATACTGAAACGACTGCCGTTATTGGTATCAAACCAATAGCGATTCATACAAGCTAAATCTTCTAATCGGTAATTGGGCCAAAGAAACAATTTGAATTTAATAAAGCTGTTTGCATCTGTATTAAGATGCTTGTCCTCATTCAAAAATTGTCCACAGTTTATTATTTTGTTTTCGTTGCGAAATACTGGATTTTTATCTACACCATCCCAATTCCAGGAATTGAAACAAATTAGAATTCTAAATTCTCTACGACGTCTATGAGATAGAATATTTTCAGGAATTATGAATTTTCTATTAGTTTTAATTTGGTTTTTACCCTTATCAACTAATGAAATACTTATGGTTTGATAGATAATAAATTGTCCATCCCCTTTTATAGATAGACGAATCGGTTCGATAATTAATATTCCTTTTTTTATCAATTCTGTAAGAGATAGATCCTTCTGAATCAGCATTACATCCAGACACATCTCTCCTCTTTGAATCGAGGATATAGCAATTTCCTTTGGATTTGTCAATCTAAGTAGGAGACAATATACCTTGATATTATTGATCATTCTTTGACTCAGGGGGTCATCCCATCTTAATTGAAAAAGGAAATATTTTTTCAGGAATAAATCCAGTTCTGCTTCCTTGTTGCTCTTGGATTTTTTTTTTTTTCTACGTTTTTTAATGTCTGATCCCGCGTAATCCTCTTCAACATCTTTTTTTTTGTTTTGTTTTCGTAAACCTGATCCAAGATCTTTTTGGCACTGTTGTTCGTTTTTTTCTTGGTTGGAATTTTCTAAATCAAGATATTCTTTTTGAGTAGATAATATAGGAGGATTTTTTTTTTTATTTACGTTGATGTTTTTATTTTGACGAAGATTTTCATAGAAATGAAAATCTAAAAGAAGAAATTTGATTGGTATAATCCATGGTTTAATCTTATATGTATCAAAAAGTAGCACAAATTCTGGGAAGAACCAAGATTCTAGTTTTGATATGGTACGATTACGATATAACCTTTCTTGATTCATTCCCATCCAATCAAAAAAGTTTTTTTTTTGATTGGATGGGTTGATTTCTTGATGAATCGAAATATCCTTTTTTTTCATTTTTTTTTGATACTTATTAGTTTTAGTCTTAGTATTTTGATTAATCTTGGTGCCGATATGCGCATTGGTCCAAGTCTCAATATCGATATTTTTTTTAAGACAAAAATGGAGAATTCTACAATCAAAATATTTTCTATCCAGATTTTTATTCGTATCAATAATATATCTTTCTTCCAGATAATCACTAATAGCTGTACTTACTAATACATAAAATGAATCGGGTTTCAGTGTATTGAAATTATATGGATATGGAATCTCTTGGTTCTCGTTTACTTGTAATGTTGATCCATAAATATATGAGTTTTTCTTATCCCCATAATTTATATATTTATGTGATAAAAGATCATATCTGTAGTGTTTTTTAAAAAATATTTCTTTTTGATTCGTCATCAATGAATCCATTGCATAATAATCTTCTTTCACGTAATGAATTAATTGGTCTTTTTCATTTTTATATGAATTCAATTTAATTGAATCTTTATTTTGAATCATACGACATCGATTGATTCTATTTCGCCATTTTTTCGGTACTAATCGAGACCATTTGATCTGGGATAAATTGTATTGATAATAACCCTTTAACCAGTTTTTCCATTCATTCATTCCAGACTTTTTAATTTTATTATGCCTTGATTTGTAATCAAATATTCCTCGTGTTATACAATAATCCTTGATTTTATCCTTAAGATAATGATGGGTCCCGTGATCTTGAAGTACAGATCTCAAGTGATACTTGTTATTGTTAAGTGATTGGGTTTGTGATAATTTGTAAAATACATATGCTTGTGACAAGGAAGATAAGTCACTATAACTATTTATATTATTATTACTTATATTAGTATTAGTATTTGAAAACGACCTTTTTATAGTCAAAATAAAGTTCATTGTATTTTGATTTGTTTCATCAATTCCTTCTTGATTTGTTTCATCGTTATAAGTGGATTTATTGATAATTTTTTTTGTTGATTCAAAAAAAAGTTGTGCATTGATTCTGGGAATGTTAATGGTACATAGCAAGATATCCATGTATATTTTTTCAATGAAAGATTTCATAAAATAATGCGATTTACGTATTAATCGGATATTGTTTCTTTTTAATATATACCAACTATATTGCCGTGATTCCGATCTTTTATTATCATAAGTTAAAACTATTTTTTTATTGTCTTTTTTGATTTGTTCTATTTGATTCCTGGTTGTGATTATCCTATCAGAGAGATCTTTCATTTTTTTTTCTATGAGTGAATAATTTGTCCAATTCGATGTATGAATTGGAACGGTCGATTCATGGTTAATTTTATTATTGATTTTGGAATCTTTTCCATTTTCATTCGGTTCATATACTTTCACCTTCTTCAATTCAAATAATAAAATTGGGTTTACTTTTTCAAGTTCTTTCATTATTCGTTTTATAACTAGAACTATTTTGATGACCCATCCTTTTTTTTTTTCTTTTGAAGTTTGTAGAGACCGTTTTCCTCTTTCTTTTAAGACTCTTAGAACGAGAAAAAATGTATTTTTAACCTTTCTAATTTTTCTTTCGAGTTCTTTACAAATGGGTTCAAAAAAAGAAGGTTGTTTTCGGGGAGAACCAAAGGGAAGTTCCGCTTCCATTCCCCATACTGTTAAAAAACAAAAATTGTCTTTTTTTTCTTTTTTTTTCGTTGAATCCATATGATGAGATTGTACCTTGGATCTTCGCCAAGGTTTCAGACAAAAAGGAAATAGAATCTTTATCTGAATTCCGTCTGTTAACCAATCTTTTGGGAATTCTGTTTCTGATAATTGAACACCATTATAGGTGCACTTAATGTGCATTTCTCGATTCCATTCCTTCAAATCCTCGTACCACTCGGGGAATTGGAATAATAACATACGGCCAATATTTTTAGCTATTATCAATGAAGGTAATACAATATATTTTCTAAGAAAAGATTGTGTTACTAACATCGAACCTCTTATTGCTTGAGCAAATATAATGCTATCCCAAGTTTCTGATATTGTTATCCGATCATTTTCCTCTTTTTTATCCTTTTCTTTTGTCCCTTCTTTATCAAAATCGGAAATTTGTAATTCCGATTCTCTACTGATCCAATTCCTAAAAATCATATTTATCATTTCAGAAATATCAAAAGAAGGAAAAAAAAATGTTTTGTCTACTCGATCCAAAAAAAGCGGGGAATGCACATTTGTTTGAAACATTTCCCAGGTAACTGTTTTGCGTCTTTGAGCACGCATGGATCCTTTGATTATATCTCGACGAAAATCTGATTGTTGCGAGTAACGTATCAAAGCTACTTCTTCCGCTTGATCACTATTACTAATATTATTAGTATTAGTAACAGAATTGGTATTCTGATCATTATCAGTATAAATTACCACGCGTTTGGCTTTTCTTGAACGAATCCCATGATCTTCTGTTAATTCTTCCTCATTTTCTTCCTCCTGCTCTTCAACAAAATCATGGGTCAATTTGTATGACCATCGAGAAACCTTTTTGCTTATTTCTTCTATTCCAATAGATTGATTTCTAAATGTATTAATATTTTTATTAATCTTTTTATTTTCAAATTCTTGGGAATCATTAGCATTATGAAGTAGATCATGAATCTTATTTATCCAAAAGATTTCTATGGAATCTTCTGTAGAAGTCATTAAATCATTTATGTTTGCACGTGAATAGAACTTTTTTATTCTTCCACGATATGGTCCGTTCAAAAAAGGATCATACGTTTTAGACAAGCATTCTTGTTCATTCTCATCATTGTATAGTCTGGTCCTTTTTTCGAGCATATTTAGAAGAAGAGATCCCTTTTCTTTTTCTAGAACTTTTATTCGACTTATCAATTCATTTATCAAGTTGTACTTTTTTTGTTCATTGGTATAAACCCAATAATTATATAAGTCTTCATGGCATAGTTTTTCTGTTGTGTACAAAGAAATTTTGCGTTCTATCATTTCCGAAAAAGTTGATAAACTGGGTGGATATGTAAAAGATATTTTTTGTTTTCCATCACTTGGACATGTATAAAAAAAATATTGTGACATTTCATTTCGTACAGCATTTTCAAATCGATTATTTTTTATATATCTAAATGGACGATTCCATCGTTTATAATCGAAAAGAAAAGTCATAAGAGGTTTTTCAAACCGGAAATGGGTCTTTTCGTTTTTTTCTTCTTTAAGTCTTCCCAATTCCCAATTATCTTGATGGGTATCAAGATAAGAATCTTCGTCAACTGGGCTATCTTTTGTTTTTTCCTTTCCATTCACCCAGATCTCTTCCGTTTCATCTATTTTGTCCGGATCCTCCTTTTCTTCCGAACAAAGGGAAGGGTCTTCTTCGGTGGATCCCCCT